AAAAATTTTATTTTAATAATGTAAATAGATGCGTTATAAGAGGGGTAAATACCTAACTCGAGACTTTCCTGTTTCCGGGGGGTTTTCAGGATAAATACTAGTTTACGAGTTTAGGGGGGTAGGGGGGTTTTACCCGCAAAAACCGAGAGGGGCACACCTTAGTTATGTTAGGAGAAACCACTAACTATTTATGCTCATGATATCAGTTATGCAACTCTTTTATTTATATCTTAAACCATGAAACTTCCATATTTAAAACAAGGAAATGTACACCCTTGTCTGTTAACCTTAGCGCTGCACTGTGAAATGCCAAATGAAAGGAGGACAAAAAAAAATAACCATGTCCATTAGAAAGAATGCCCGGCATGTGGGGTCACGGTTAATTAGTACTCCACCAACAACTTATGCAAGCGTCAAGGAAAGTGTGGGGAATAATATCAATTAATGGCCCTGAAATAGGAACCAAATGCCAGGAATAATTCACTGTGTGAAACCCCCACGAATACTTGTCCCTCACCTTCATTAAACGAATGTACAAGGCTTGACTAAAATGTCTTCCTTGTCTGTATCGGATATTCGTAAAGCAGAGAAGGGGTGCTTGGTATATATGGGTACTGAAAACTAGGTGTTAGGTCTTAACTTGATGTGGGGATATTTAGTTGGGTAATATCTATTAGTATGCATTGGTGGTCTACCTATTTTCATGCAATTTGTATCCCTTGAAAGATTGGTGGTGTATGAATGTGTTAAGCCTATTAATGTGGATTATACATAGTATGTCCTAGTTCATTATTGATATGTTTGATATATATATATGGGGTAAATACATATATGTATTTAAACAAAGAATAGTTAAATTAAGAATGCTAGCTTTGGGAGCTAGGGGTGGGAGTTAGAATCTCCCTTCTTTGAGCAGCAGGGGGGATTTTAACCTCCGGCGGCCGGCTTACAAGGCCGGTGCTCTGGCGCTGAGCTACTGCTGCATGCAGTTTGAAGGAGTTTGTTTTCTAGTCAGCCCGTTAGTGGGAAGAAGGCCAGGAAAATGGAGAAGTAGATGATAGATGCAATTTGACCAATAATAATATATGGGTGTTCAACTGGCATCCCTCCAATTCATGTGAGGATGATGACATCTGCAACAAGAGTTCAGAAAATTACTTGTGAGAGGGGACGGAAGGTTAGACTTCGTTGTTTAGAGGTGTGGAGGAAAGGCACAAGTATGAGCACAAGGATGGATGCTAGTAGGGCTAATACTCCTCCTAGTTTATTTGGAATTGACCGGAGGATGGCATAGGCAAATAGGAAGTATCATTCTGGCTTAATGTGTGGGGGTGTTACTAGGGGGTTGGCAGGGGTGAAGTTGTCAGGGTCTCCCAGGTAGTTTGGGGAGAACAGGGCAAGGCATGTTAGTGCTAGTAGTATGATGGCAAAGCCAAGCAGGTCTTTGTATGAGAAGTAGGGGTGGAAGGGGATTTTGTCCGCATCTGAATTTAATCCAGCAGGATTGTTGGATCCTGTTTCATGCAGGAATAGCAGGTGGAGAATGGTTACAGCAAGAATTACGAAAGGCAGGAGGAAGTGGAAGGCAAAGAAGCGTGTTAGTGTGGCATTATCTACTGAAAATCCTCCTCAGATTCATTGTACGAGTGTCCCTCCTACATAAGGAACAGCAGAGAGAAGGTTGGTAATGACTGTTGCACCCCAGAAGGACATTTGTCCTCAGGGCAGCACATATCCTACAAAGGCAGTTATCATTACTAATAGGAGGAGCACAACTCCAATGTTTCATGTCTCTTTGTAAAGGTAGGAGCCATAGTATAGGCCTCGTCCAATGTGAAGGTAGATGCAGATGAAGAAAAAGGAGGCGCCATTAGCATGTATGTTTCGGATGAGTCATCCGAAGTTGACATCTCGGCAAATGTGAGCAACAGATGAAAAGGCTGTGGCAATGTCAGAGGTGTAGTGTATTGCGAGGAATAGTCCTGTTACAATTTGGGTGCCTAGGCAGAGTCCTAGGAGGGAGCCAAAGTTTCATCATGCAGAAATGTTTGAGGGAGCAGGGAGATCAACCAATGCGTGATTTGCAATTTTAAGTAGGGGGTGGGTTTTTCGTAGGCTAGTCATTAAGGTTTCCTGTAGTTGAATAACAACGGTGGTTTTTCAAGCCATTAGTCCTGGTTAGAATCCTGGCAGGAATAATGAGTCTTATTGTTTTTCTGTTTATGCTTAGTATTGTTGCAGGGGCTGTTGGGGTTGCATCTAATATTGGGCCACAGTTTGCGGCATTAGGGGTTGTTTGCATGGCAGGGATAAGCTGTGGTTTGTTGGTGGTTCAAGGGGCTTCTTTTTTAGCCCTAATTTTATTCTTGATTTACCTTGGGGGAATGTTGGTAGTATTTGCATATTCAGCGGCATTGGCCGCTGATCCTTACCCAGAGACCTTAGGGAGCCGGGAGGTTGGGTGAAAAGTGGCAGTTTATGTTTTAGTAGCTGGGGCAGCCATTTGATACTACATGTTTGGAGAGGGGGTTGGGCTGTCTTTAGAGGGAGGTGATTCAGGTTTATTCTCTCTAGTGCGGGTGGATATGACTGGGGTGGCAGGACTGTATCTTTCAGGGGGAGGTATGTTGGTGCTTGCTGCTTGAACCCTTCTCTTAACCTTATTTGTGGTGTTAGAGGTGTGCCGAGGGTCTAGCCGGGGGGCGCTCCGGGCTGTTTAGGCCTTAAGGAGTAGCAGTGCCAGTGCGAAAGTTAGGAAGAATAGTGCAAGGAATGTTTTAATTATTCCCTGCTGCAGGTTACTCGTGGTTGAAATTAGAGGGAGGTTAGTTGTGTAAACTGCTTTTGGGCCTGATTTTTCAAGTCAGGTTTGGTCTACCATTTGGGAGGCAATGTATTGTCCTAGGAGGAGGTTTATTTTTGGAGGAAGGCGGTGAATAATTGCTGGAAAGAACCCAAGCATGTTAGAAAAGTGGTGCAGGGGGAGGGTGGGGTGCGGGGTAAATTGTTTGGCAGTCAGGCTGGCAAGTTCTAGGGCTGTCAGAAGGCCAATAATTGTTACAATTAGGGCTGCAAGTTTTAGGGAGGGGTGCATTGTTATGATGGGTGTTTTTGGGAGGATGATATTTGAGGTGATGACAAGCCCAGCTAGAATGCTTCCTCATGCGAGTCGTTTGATGGGGTTAATAACATGTGGGTCATTTTCATTAATTGGTGAGAGTGCATTAAATCGGGGGTGCCCCATAGAGACAAAGAATACTACACGTAGGCTGTAGATGGCAGTAAAAGAAGTGGCAATTAGGGTTAGGATGAGGGCTCAGGCATTGATGTGGGAGGTGTTTAGGGCTTCAATAATGGCGTCTTTGGAGAAAAAGCCAGCAAGGAAAGGAGTGCCTGTTAATGCAAGGCTTCCAATTGTTAGGCAGGAGGATGTAAAGGGGGCCAGATGGTGTATTCCTCCTATTTTGCGAATGTCTTGCTCATCATTTAGGCTGTGGATAATAGAGCCCGAGCAGAGAAAGAGTATGGCTTTAAAGAAGGCATGGGTGCAGATGTGGAGAAAGGCAAGGTGGGGCTGGTTTAGCCCGATTGTTACTATCATTAGGCCTAGTTGGCTTGATGTTGAAAATGCAACAATTTTTTTGATGTCATTTTGGGTTAGGGCACAGGTTGCTGTGAAAAGTGTGGTGAGAGCCCCTAGGCATAAACATGTGGTGAGAATTACAGGGTTGTTATCTATAAGGGGGCTCATTCGGATGAGAAGGAAAATGCCAGCAACGACCATTGTGCTTGAGTGAAGTAGGGCAGATACCGGCGTAGGACCCTCCATGGCTGAGGGAAGCCATGGGTGGAGTCCAAATTGGGCAGATTTTCCTGTGGCAGCTAGAATGAGGCCTAATAGGGGGTAGGTGAGGTCTAGATTTTGTGTGGTTAAGAAGATTTGTTGAAACTCCCATGAGTTTAGGTTTGTTGCTATTCAGGCTATTGCAAAGATAAGGCCAATGTCCCCCACTCGGTTGTAGAGGACTGCTTGTAATGCTGCAGTGTTTGCATCTGCCCGGCCGTATCATCAGCCAATGAGGAGGAAGGATATAATGCCTACTCCTTCTCAGCCGATGAAGATTTGAAATATATTGTTGGCTGTAACAAGAATAATCATGGCAATTAGGAAAGTCAGGAGGTACTTAAAGAAACGGTTTATGTAAGGGTCTGAGTGTATATATCAGAGCGCAAATTCTAGAATTGATCAGGTGACATATAGTGCGACAGGGGTGAAGATAAGGGAGTAAAAGTCAAACTTAAGGCTGATGTTGATGTCAAAGATTAGTGTATTTATTCAAGTTCAGTTAGTGATTACAGTTTCTGCCCCCTCTGAAATAAATAAAAACAGGGGGAGAAGGCTGACAAAGAATGCAAGCTTTACTGCTGTTTTTACATGTGTCTCAGCCCAGTTGGCGGGCTTGGGGGCAGGGGAGAAGGTGGTGAGGAGGGGGTAAATAAGTAGGGCAAAAATAATGAGCAGGCTTGAGGTTATTATTAGTGGTGTGGGGTGCATAGCTTTTACTTGGATTTGCACCAAGAGTTTTTGGTTCCTAAGACCAATGGATGAGCTGTTATCCTTTAAAAGCATTCGAGGGAGCTCCGGAATTCAACCGAGGGTACGAGGGTTAGCAGTCTTCGTTGCTTGCAAGCCTCTCTCGGTGGACAAGAGGGTTTTAACCCCTATTTTTAGAATCACAATCTAAGATTTTTATTAAACTATGTCTACAGAATGTTCAGCCTCAAATTAGCTCAGGTTTTGAGATTAGGAGAAGGAGGGGGAGGATGTGTAGGGCAAGGAGAAGGTGTTCTCGGGTGTGGGAGGGGTCTAGGGCAATAATGTGTTGTGGAACTGGGCCTCGTTGTGTTATAAGGAATATGTATAGGGAGTAGCCCGCAGTGATTAGTGTTCCTGTGCCTGTGAGTGCAATTGTGGTCCATGATCAGTTGAAGAGGGATGTAATGATTATTAGCTCTCCTATTAGGTTAGGGAGAGGGGGTAGTGCAAGGTTTGCTAGGCTTGCAATAAACCATCAAGTGGTTATAAGGGGTAAAGCAATCTGTATGCCTCGGGCAAGAATTATTGTACGAGTATGGGTCCGTTCATAGTTGGTGTTGGCTAGGCAGAAGAGAGCAGAGGAGGTCAGGCCGTGGGCAATTATAAGAATTAAGGCGCCTGTAAACCCTCATGGTGTTTGGATTAGAATACCCCCAGCAACAAGGCCTATGTGCCCGACAGAGGAGTAGGCAATTAGGGACTTTAGGTCAGTCTGTCGTAGGCAAATTGACCCTGTCATGATGACTCCTCATAGGGCAAGGATGATAAAGGGATAGCTTAACTCCTTAGTTAATGGTTCAAGTACGATTATTATGCGCATTATTCCATATCCTCCTAGCTTTAGAAGTACTGCTGCTAGGATTATTGAACCAGCAATGGGTGCTTCTACATGGGCCTTGGGGAGTCAAAGGTGCATTCCATAGAGGGGCATTTTTACCAGGAAGGCAAGTAGGCAGCCTGCTCATCAGATTTTGTCCCCTGTTGTTAGCATTGGTAATGCAGGGGCATACTGGAGGGTTAGGAGGGAGAGTGTGCCCGTGGTGTTTTGAAGAAGGAGGAGTGCAACAAGAAGGGGGAGCGACCCTGCAAGAGTGTAGAATAGGAAGTAGGTGCCTGCATTTAGGCGCTCTGCTTGGTTCCCCCATCGGGTGATCAATAGAAGGGTTGGTACAAGGGTTGCTTCAAATATAATGTAAAATAAGATTACTTCTGTGGCTGAGAAGGCCATAATTAGGAAGATTTGGAGGGATGTTAGAAGTGAGATATATATTCGTTGTCGGTTTTCTGGTTCCCCTGCTGTGTGGTTTTGGCTTGCCAGGATTATTAAAGGGAGAAGTCAGCAGGTAAGTACTAGAAGGGGGGAGGAAAGAGGGTCCAGGGCTATGAAGTGGTTGACTGAGGCTCAGCCTGTGTCCCCAGAGCTGTGAAGTCAAGTCAGGCTAATAAAGGCAATAATTAGGCTGTGCATTAGGGCTGTGGGTCAAATTATCTTAGTAGGGGTAAGTCAAGTGGTGGGGACTAGCATAATTGTTGGGATAAGAATTTTTAGCATTTTAGTAGGTTAAGGCTTTGTATGTGGTCTGTCCCATGTGTGCGGGCAGTGGCTACTAACAGTGCCAGCCCAGCACTGGCCTCGCAGGCAGAAAATGCAAGGAGAAGCAGGGGGGAGGCTGAAAAGCTGGATATGTCAAGGTGCATTGTTCATGCAGATAAGGCCACAAACAGGGAGAGTATTATTGCTTCCAGGCAGAGTAGGGCAGAGAGAAGGTGGGTGCGGTAAAATGTAAGGCCTGCTAGTGCTATTAAAAAGGTTAGTGAAGATGTGAATTGTGTGGGGGTCATTAGGCAATTGTGGACTTTAACCACGAGCTTTTGAGCCGAAATCAAATATTTTAATTAAAATAATTACCTATTCAGCCCATTCGAGGCCTCCTTGAATTCATTCATAGATTAGGCCGAGGGTAAGTAGTACTAGTACAAAAGCTGCTCAGAAAAATGTGATTGTAGGGTCTGGGAGTTGGTCCCCTCAGGGGAGGGGCAGGAGGAGGGCAATTTCAAGGTCGAATAAGAGGAATAAGATTGCCACAAGAAAAAATCGTATTGAAAAAGGCAATCGGGCTGACCCAATGGGGTCAAAGCCACACTCATAGGGGGACAATTTTTCTTGATCTGGTGTAATTAAAGGCAGTCAGAATGATACAATTGCTAGGATGGTGGATAGGGCAATGGCAATAAATATTACCGTCATAATTAGGTTCATTATCTTTCCTTGGATTTGAACCAAGACCCGGTGATTGGAAGTCACTAATACTAGCATTAGTACTAGAAAGATAGGATCCTCATCAGTAGATAGAGATGTAAAGGAATAGTCAGACTACGTCAACAAAGTGTCAATATCAGGCTGCTGCTTCAAAGCCAAAGTGATGTTCTATTGTGAAGTGGTAGTTAATTTGTCGGAGGAGGCAGATGGCCAGGAATGAAGTCCCAATGATTACATGGAGGCCATGGAAGCCTGTGGCTACAAAGAAGGTTGAGCCATAGACCCCATCTGCAATTGTGAAAGGGGCTTCATGGTATTCTATTCCTTGCAAGAAGGTAAAGTAGCAGCCTAGTAGGATTGTTAAGGCAAGTCCTTGGATTGCTTGCTTTCGTTCACCCTCCATGATGCTGTGGTGAGCTCATGTTACTGTTACCCCTGAGGCCAGGAGGACTGCAGTGTTTAGTAGGGGGACCCCAAAGGGGTCTAGTGGGGTGATGCCTGTTGGTGGTCAGCATCCTCCAATTTCAGGTGTAGGGGCGAGGCTCGAGTGGAAGAAGGCTCAGAAAAAGCCAAGGAAGAAGAATACTTCTGATGTAATAAACAGAATTATTCCATATCGAAGGCCTTTTTGTACAGGAGGGGTGTGGTGTCCTTGATATGTTCCCTCTCGAACAATATCCCGTCATCATTGATATATTGTAAGTAGGAGGAGAAGGGTGCCGAGGACTATCAGGGAGACTTTATTATAATGGAATCAAATGGCAAGGCCAGAAGTTATTAAAAGAGCAGCAACTGCTCCTGTTAGGGGTCATGGGCTGGGGTCTACTATATGGAATGCATGTGCTTGGCGGGCCATTAAACGTTTTCTTGTAGGTAGAGGCTTAAAAGTAGTACAAAGACATATGCCTGAATTATAGCAACAGCAATTTCTAGGATTGTTAGAAGGAGGAGGACAATAGAAGTGAGAAGTGCAATTGTGGGCATCATTGGTACTAATACAAAGGCTGCAGTTGCAATTAGTTGTATTAGTAGATGGCCTGCTGTCAGGTTGGCAGTTAGTCGAACTCCGAGGGCCAGGGGTCGAATAAATAGGCTAATTGTTTCGATAATAATCAATACTGGGATGAGAGGAACTGGGGTGCCTTCTGGCAGGAGGTGGCCAAGGGCAGCTGTTGGTTGGTTACGGAGGCCAATAATCACAGTGGCAAGTCAGAGGGGGACAGCAAGTCCTATATTAAGGGAGAGTTGAGTGGTGGGTGTAAAGGTGTAGGGTAGAAGGCCTAGTATGTTTAGGGAGAGTAAAAATGTTATTAGTGAGGCTAGAATAAGGGCTCAACTATGGCCTCCTACATTCATAGGTGAAAGGAGTTGTGATGTGAAGCGGTTGATGAATCAGCCTTGAAGGGTGAGGAACCGGTTGTTGATTCATCGAGGGGCTGGGGAGGGGAATAGCAGCCAGGGAAGAACAAAGGCAAGGGCTATTAATGGGATGCCTAAATAAGTTGGGCTTATAAACTGGTCAAAAAAGCTTGTTATCATGGTCAGGTTCAGGGGTCTGTTTTGGGGACTTGAGTGCTTTGGGGTGTGGGTTCATTAGGGAAGGTGTAGTTAAGGACTTTTGGGACAACAATTGTAAGAAAGACAAGTCAAGAAAAGACTAAAATGGCAAACCAAGGGGCGGGGTTTAATTGAGGCATATCACTAAGGGTGTTTGGGAGGCACCAATTTTCAGCTTAAAAGGCTGATGCTGTGGCCCAGTTTAGCTTCTTAGTGAGGCGTCTTCAAGCATTAGTGTGGATCAGTCTTGGAAGTATTTTAGGGGTACTGCTTCTACTACGATGGGTATAAAGCTGTGATTTGCACCACAGATTTCTGAGCATTGGCCATAGAAAACCCCGGGGCGGGAGGCAATGAAGGCTGTTTGATTAAGTCGTCCTGGGACTGCATCTATTTTTACCCCAAGGGCAGGGACTGCTCATGAGTGTAGGACGTCTTCTGCTGTAACTAGCACTCGGACTGGGGCCTCAGTGGGGACAACCATTCGATGATCTACTTCTAATAGGCGGAATTGTCCAGGGGCTAAGTCTTGTGTGGGGACCATGTAGGAGTCAAAGGCAATTTCTTGATAGTCAGTATACTCATAGCTTCAGTATCACTGATGTCCGATTGCTTTTACTGTCAGGTGGGGGTTATTAATTTCGTCCATGAGGTAGAGAATTCGTAAAGATGGGAGGGCAATGAGGATAAGAATAATAGCAGGGAGGATAGTTCAGATAATTTCAATTTCTTGGGAGTCTAGGATATACATATTTGTAAGGCGGGTGGATACTATCGCCACAATAATGTAAAGAACAAGGGTGCTAATAAGAAAGACAATTATTAGGGCATGATCATGAAAGTGAAGAAGCTCTTCTATTACTGGGGATGCTGCATCTTGGAAACCTAATTGTGAGGGGTGGGCCATTAAGTTAAGATACGTGGGGGTTTAACCCACGATTCTGCCTTGACAAAGCAGTGTATTATCCTCTATACTAGTATCTTATTAAGAAAGTGACAGAAGGGTTTTGTGGCTGGCTTGAAACCAGTTTATGGGGGTTCGAGTCCTCCCTTTCTCGTTAGTGGGCCTGTTGTACTTGAACAAATGCGGGTTCCTCAAATGTGTGGTAAGGAGGAGGGCAGCCATGCAGTCATTCAATGTTTGTGGCAGTTAGTTCTACTCCTGACACCACACGTTTAGCAGCAAATGCTTCTCAGATAATAAATAGGAACATAATAACAGCAGTTAGAGAGATTAGGGACCCCAGGGATGAGACTGTGTTTCAAAGAGTGTAGGCATCTGGGTAGTCAGAGTATCGTCGTGGCATGCCTGCTAGGCCCAGGAAGTGTTGTGGGAAGAAAGTTAGGTTAACACCTACAAATATTACACCAAAGTGAATTTTTGATCATGTGCTGTGTAGGGTGTAGCCTGTGAGGAGGGGGAATCAGTGAACAAACCCTGCTATAATGGCAAAGACTGCTCCTATGGAGAGGACATAATGGAAGTGGGCTACTACATAGTAGGTGTCGTGCAGTGTAATGTCCAGGGATGAGTTAGCGAGAACAATACCTGTCAGCCCACCCACAGTGAAAAGGAAGATAAAACCAAGGGATCACAGTAGTGGGGTTTCTCACTTAATAGCCCCTCCATGAAGGGTAGCAAGTCAGCTAAATACTTTTACACCGGTTGGAATGGCAATAATTATTGTTGCTGATGTAAAGTATGCTCGTGTGTCTACATCCATGCCTACAGTAAACATGTGATGTGCTCAAACAATAAATCCAAGCAGGCCAATGGCCATTATAGCTCAGACTATTCCCATGTACCCAAATGGTTCTTTTTTACCTGCATAGTATGCAACAATGTGGGAGATTATTCCAAAGCCAGGCAGGATGAGAATATATACTTCTGGGTGGCCAAAGAATCAGAATAGGTGTTGGTAAAGAATTGGATCTCCTCCGCCAGAAGGGTCAAAGAAGGTTGTGTTGAGGTTACGGTCTGTCAGTAGCATTGTGATGCCAGCTGCAAGAACTGGCAGAGAAAGAAGTAGAAGGACTGCTGTAATGAGAACGGCCCAAACAAACAGAGGTGTTTGATATTGTGAGATTGCAGGAGGTTTCATGTTTAGGATTGTTGTAATAAAATTAATTGCACCTAAAATTGAGGAAATACCTGCCAGATGAAGGGAGAAAATTGTTAGGTCAACAGAGGCTCCAGCATGGGCAAGGTTTCCTGCTAGGGGTGGGTAGACTGTTCAACCAGTCCCGGCCCCAGCTTCAACGCCTGAGGATGCCAGCAGGAGAAGGAATGAGGGAGGGAGTAGCCAGAAGCTCATGTTATTTATACGAGGAAAGGCCATGTCAGGGGCACCGATCATTAGTGGGATGAGTCAGTTTCCAAAGCCTCCAATCATGATTGGTATTACTATAAAGAAAATTATCACAAAGGCATGTGCAGTTACAATTACATTATAGATCTGGTCGTCTCCTAAAAGAGCCCCAGGTTGGCTTAATTCAGCTCGGATGAGTAGACTAAGGGCTGTGCCTACCATTCCTGCTCAGGCACCGAAAACAAGGTAGAGGGTGCCAATGTCTTTATGGTTAGTCGAGAAAAATCAGCGTGTGATTGCCACAGGTAAAATGGCTGAGTGTTTAAGTGGTGGGTTGTAGCCCCATGTACAGAGGTTTGAGTCCTCTTTTTACCAAGCCTTGAGGTGTTTTACATATAAGATTGCAAATCTTAAGTCGCAGAGTAAGGTCTGCCGGGGCTTTCCCCCGCCTTTGTACTTGGCAGGCGGGGGAAAGTAGATGGATGCTCGCTGGTTAGGGCACTTAGCTGTTAACTAAGAGTTTGTAGGATCGAGGCCTTCCCATCTAGAAAGGCTTTAGCTTAATTAAAGTGTCTGTTTTGCATGCAGAAGATGTGGGTTAGTGTCCTGCAAGTCTTATCCAGGGGCTGGGAGATTTTCACTCCCGCTTAAGGCTTTGAAGGCCTTTGGTCTTGTGCTATCCTAAGCCTCTTTTAAAGGTTGAGGAGGGCTGTCACTGCAGGGGTAAGTGGGAGGAGGAGGATTGCAGCAAGGGTGGTGGTAGAAAGAATGAGAGAGGGGTTTGATGAGGAAAGGCGTCAGAGGGTTGTGCCTGCAAGGTTATTTGGTGTGATTGTCAGTGTTATTGCGTAGCAGAGGCGGAGGTAGAAGTAAAGGCTGAGTAGGGCTGTGAGGGCTGCAATTACAGCAGTTATGGGTAGTTGTTGTTTAGTTAGTTCCTGCAAGATTAGTCATTTTGGCATAAAGCCAGTTATTGGGGGAAGGCCTCCTAAGGATAAAAGCAGGAGGGGTGTTATTGCTGTCATCAAAGGAGCCTTTGCTCAAGATGTTGCAAGGGCATTGATGTTTTTTGAGTCATTAAAGTTTAGGATAAGGAATGTTGAGGTTGTCATAACTAAGTATGTTATGAGTGCCAGAAGGGTAAGGGAGGGGGAGAACTGAATGATGATTAGTATTCATCCTAAGTGTGCAATTGATGAGTATGCAAGGATCTTTCGTAGTTGTGTTTGGTTGAGTCCGCCTCAGCCTCCTACAAGTGTGGAGGCTAAGCCTATCAGAACTAGAAGATCTTGGCTGTAGGCTGGAATTTGCAGGAGTAGGCTGAAGGGTGCGAGTTTTTGTCAAGTTGAAAGGATGAGCCCTGTAAGGAGGTCCAGGCCTTGAAGCACTTCTGGGAGTCATGTGTGGAGGGGGGCAAGTCCGATTTTAAGGGATAGAGCAAGGAGAATCATGGTAGTGGGAATTGGGTGGGTTATAAGTTTGATATCTCACTGTCCTGTGAGTCAGGCATTAGTGATGCTTGCAAATAGCAGTGTGGCTGCAGCAGTAGCTTGTGTTAGAAAATACTTTGTGGCTGCTTCTGTGGCACGGGGGTGGTGGTTTTGGGCTATAAGGGGGATGATAGCTAGAGTATTAATTTCTAGTCCTATTCATGCCAATAGTCAGTGGGAACTAGAAACGGTAATTGTGGTACCTAAAACAAGGCAAAGATAAAGGAATGCTATAATGTAGGGGTTCATTAGCAAGGGAAGGACTTTAACCAACATGTTTGGGGTATGGGCCCAAAAGCTTATTTAGCTGACCTTGCTAGGAAGTGGTGTAGTGGAAGCACTAAGAGTTTTGATCTCTTCAGGTAGGGTTCGAGTCCCTTCTTTCTAAGGAGTCGGGGGGACTTTAACCCCCATAATTCACTCTATCAAAGTGGCCCTTTATTTCAGGCACGGCTCCATATTAGCCTTGAGGGGGTAAGCCTGCAAGTGCAAGAGGGAGAGCAAGATGCCAGATAACAAGGGCTAGTGTTAGAGGGAGAAAGTTTTTTCAGATAAGGTGTATTAGTTGATCATAGCGGAATCGAGGGTAGGAGGCCCGCACTCATAGGAAAAGAACTGAGAGGAATGCAGCTTTGGTCATTAAGTTAACAGAGGTGAGCTCAGGGAGGTGGGGAAAGTGGGAGGCTCCAAGGAACAGGGTTGCAGAGAGAGTATTTATTAAAAGAATGTTAGCATATTCTGCAAGAAAAAATAGAGCAAAAGGCCCTCCTGCATATTCGACATTGAAGCCTGAGACGAGCTCGGACTCTCCTTCTGTTAGGTCAAAAGGGGCTCGGTTTGTTTCTGCTAGTGTGGAGATGTACCATATTGCAGCAAGAGGTCAGGCAGGAAATAAGAGTCAAATGCTTTCTTGAGTAATATTAAATGTTTGAAGGGTAAAGCCCCCTGTGAAGATGATGGCACTTAATAAAATTAAGCCTAGGCTAACTTCATAAGAAATTGTTTGGGCTACTGCTCGGAGAGCACCAATGAGTGCATATTTTGAATTGGAGGCTCAGCCTGAGCCTAGGATTGAGTAGACTGCCAGGCTTGAAAGAGCTAGAATAAATAGGATGCTTAGGTTGATATCTGCAACTGGGTGGGGGAGTGGGATTGGGGCTCAAAGGGTGAGGGCCAAGGTCAGAGCAAGGATTGGGGCAACTAGGAAGAGGACAGGGGATGCAGTGGAAGGGCGGATGGGCTCTTTAATAAATAGCTTAACACCGTCAGCGATGGGTTGAAGGAGGCCATAGGGGCCTACTACATTGGGACCTTTTCGTAGTTGCATGTAGCCCAGGACTTTTCGTTCCAGCAGGGTGAGAAATGCGACAGCTAATAATACAGGCACAATGTATGCAAGTGGGTTAAGAATGTGGGTGAGGATAATTGTTATCATAGTTAAAGAGAGGACTTGAACCTCTGTTAAAAGGGCTTAGGCCTTTTGCATAACTTCCGGGCTCTGCCACTTTAACTTGCCTTCTTTCTCAGGCAGTGGGGGTATGCCCCTTTACCTGTTTTAGCTGTATTCAGCAGGTGGGAGTGAGGCATGCTGCTAGCATTGGCCTCCTCTTTTCGGTCCTTTCGTACTAGAAAAGAGCATTTCATAGATAGAAACTGACCTGGATTACTCCGGTCTGAACTCAGATCACGTAGGACTTTAATCGTTGAACAAACGAACCCTTAATAGCGGCTGCACCATTAGGATGTCCTGATCCAACATCGAGGTCGTAAACCCCCTTGTCGATATGGGCTCTAAAAGGGGATTGCGCTGTTATCCCTAGGGTAACTCGGTCCGTTGATCGGCTTTGCCGGGTCTTGTTGGTCAGAAATTCTGTTTATTAGAGCTGTGGCTCTGGTCTTGAGGAAAAGTTCCTATTCCACATGGGGGATTTTTGTTCCCCCGCGGTCGCCCCAACCAAAAACATAAGGACAGGAGTCATTTGGTTTGTTCTGTTTGTCTAGTTGTTTTAATATGAGCTGTCTTTTGTCTAAAGCTCCATAGGGTCTTCTCGTCTTATGTATGAATTCCCGCTTCTGCACGGGAAGATTAATTTCATTGACTGGAAAAAGGAGACAGCTTAGCCCTCGTAATGCCATTCATACAGGTCTCCATTTAAAAGACAAGTGATTACGCTACCTTCGCACGGTCAAAATACCGCGGCCGTTAAACTACCAAGTCACAGGGCAGGCGGGACCTCTTATATGTTAAAGTGCAAGAGGCGATGTTTTTGGTAAACAGGCGAGGCTAGTGTTTGCCGAGTTCCTTCTTTTTCTTTTAGTCTTTCCTTTGGCACTCCTGTGTGGGGTTAACGCTTCTATTTTGAGAGTACTTCTTGGTTATTGTGGTGTTTCTCAGGGCCCTCTTTGATTGGGGGCGTTAATTTTCAGTGCATGTTCGTTCTGGTGTAAACAGGTGCCAGGAGAGGATCTTGTTCCTCTTATTACTCATACTAGCATTATCTTTTTCATGTTTGCATGAAAAGACCTACTAATGTATAGGGGCTTAAGATGGGGATGTCTAAATTATAAGTAGCAAGGTACTTGAGCTTTAACGCTTTCTATATGGGTGGCTGCTTTTAGGCCCACTAAGGTGCATGCTTTACAGTCTTTTGATCTTTTGCCTGCTATTAAAGTTGTATCTTTGTTCAGAGGGGCTGTTCCCCCTTTGAATAACGCTCTTGTTTTCTTGTTGTCACTTTGGGGTATTAACCAAGGGGAAAAAAGAAATTGAGAGGCTGAACTTCTATTCATTTTGTAGGTAACCAGCTATAACTAGGCTCGGTAGGTCTATCACCTCTACTCTAAGATCTTCCCACTCTTTTGCCACAGAGACGGGTTGGCCCTGAAATAGGCTGTCTTGGAGTAGCTCGCTAAGTTTCGGGGGTTCGGACTAAAGGGCTCTTTGCTCGATGTCTACTAACTAGTTCATGATGCAAAAGGTACGAGCAATTATCTCTACTTTTTTACTCTTTACTGGGTTTTTTCATTTCTCTTTCAGCTTTCCCTTGCGGTACTTTCTCTATAGCGCCTTGTTCCTTTTCTGTCACCCATACTAGGGAGGAAAAATGATTTGTTTTATAGTGCTTGTGGTTGTGGGGGTATTAATGTTGTTTGTTAAATTTGGGAGGGTGGGCTAGCTGTTGGGAGGTATTGTTCAGTGTGACCTGATTTGCACAGGTATCTTCTCAGTGTAAGGGAGATGCTATACTGTTTTAGCTACACTCTGATTTTTCCAAGTGCACCTTCCGGTACACTTACCATGTTACGACTTGCCTCCCCTTTATTTTGATTTCTTCTTATTTAGGGTTATGTTGTTTTTGGGGAGAGTGACGGGCGGTGTGTGCGCGCTTCAGGGCCAGTTTCAGAGGAACTCTCTGTTTCACCTCTTACTGCTAAATCCTCCTTTGGATGTTTATTTCAAGGCATCGTCCGTTGTTCACTGGTTCAGTGAATGTAGCCCATTTCTTCCCCTCTCGTACGCTACACCTCGACCTGGCGTTTTAGGTTTTACCAATTCTGCTTACTGTTCTCCCTTCATAGGGTAAGCTGACGACGGCGGTATATAGGCGGGAAAAACAAGAGAGGGTGAGGTTTAACGGGGGTTATCGGTTCTAGAACAGGCTCCTCTAGGGGGGTCTAAAGCACCGCCAAGTCCTTTGGGTTTTAAGCTGGGGCTCGTAGTTCCCTGGCAAGCGATAGGTGTAAAGTAGTCACCTGTGTTTAAGGCTAGGCATAGTGGGGTATCTAATCCCAGTTTGTTCCCTAGCTTTCGTGGTATGTACAGTTTAAAGCCACTTTCGTGGAGGAGCTTCCTGTCTTCGAGAACGTATGACAGTTTTGAAGATGTTTGGCTTTAGTAAAATATGATACTAACCACTTTTTACGCCGGCATTTATCAACTTGGGCCTCTCGTATAACCGCGGTGGCTGGCACGAGTTTAACCGGCCCTCTTGGTTTAACTAAGTCAAGTTTTCACTTATAGCTTAATGTCTATTACTGCTGAAGTCCCTTGGGGGTGTGGCTAAGCAAGGCGTTTTGGGCTGACTCTAGGGCCGTGCCTAATGCCTGCTCCTTTTTTCCGTATTCGGGAATATGTAGGGCATTCTCACAGGACTGCGGATACTTGCATGTATAAATCGAACCAAAGCTGATAGTAAAGTCAGGACCAAGCTTTTGTGCTTACGGAGCTTTCTAGGGCCCATCTTAACATCTTCAGTGTTATGCTTTACTTAAGCTACGTTGGC